GTGGTGATCAGTTGGACCTTTGATTAAATTAATTAACATCTTTTTTTTTAATTGACCTCCTCTTTTCTTTAATCCAAAGGAGGTCAAATTAAGATTACTCTTCAATTATTTAAGTGTAATTTTCGGACTAACCTAACCAAGACTGGAATCACGCTCTGTAGGATTTGAACCTACGACATCGGGTTTTGGAGACCCACGTTCTACCGAACTGAACTAAGAGCGCTTTCTTATCTTCTTATCATTATCACACTAGCTAAAACTAAAAAAAGGATTTTTTTTCTAACCCGAATACATCTTGTATGCATAAGACTATCATATAGAATATGATATAATAAAATAAAGATTATGTATGCCTGATTTTAATCGATTTCAATGAATCCCTCGTTACTGCTCAGACGAGAAGTAATAGGTAGGGATGACAGGATTTGAACCCGTGACATTTTGTACCCAAAACAAACGCGCTACCAAGCTGCGCTACATCCCTTTCAATTGGTCTACAGTGTCATTTTATAGAATCCCTGTCTTGTTTTCAAAATCCTTATTTTTTCCATTGATATATCCAAGTTATCTTGACATTTTTTTTTTATTCTCATGTAACATATAATAATAATAGAAGGCTTATATACACATGAATCTGAAACCCATCGTAAAAAATAACTAAAAAAAAAGAATATTTTTTTGGAATGCTCAGTCGGAAGGGACGTCTTTTTCGGTTTTAAGAAAAGGAAAATCTTATTTAAGAAAAGGAAAATCTTATCTACCGAATCATTGTAAATTTCAATTGGAATTAGGAATTCCGTGTACAAATACAAGCGGTCCTTAACTACTTACATAGTTATATTATATCGGATCATATATGGATTACCATTAGGCATTACAATAAATAATACAATAAATAAAAAGAATAAAGAAGGAGGATTTAAAATGCGAGATCTAAAAACATATCTTTCCGTGGCACCGGTACTAAGTACTCTATGGTTTGGGGCTTTAGCAGGTCTTTTGATAGAGATCAATCGTTTATTTCCGGATGCGTTGACATTCCCTTTTTTCTCATTCTAGTTATTGACATGGGAAGGGGTGAAGAAGATTAGAGATAGAATCAAAAGATTTGTGACTAATCCCTCCCCCTCTTTTCTTTTTTTTTTTTTTAGATAAAATAGAATTCAATACAATATAATAAGTAGAAGTAGAATAAAGAAAGGAGGAAAGAGAAATAAAAAAGTAGATTCAACCTCGGCAAAATTCGGGTTTCGTCTCCAATTCCATTTAGAAATAATATTGTGAGAACAGAAATGTGTCTAGGGCAAGAAGATCATACAAGATCTTTTAATGAAATACTGTACATTGAATCGAATTCGATTCAAAATATACCTAAATATTAGTTTGTTGTTTTACTTCTTATTTTTTTTATTTCTTTTTTCGCGGAAAGTAGAAGAGTTGGTTGAATCAAAAACGCAAAGGAGGTTCATGGCCAAGGGGAAAGATGTCCGAGTAACGGTTATTTTAGAATGTACCAACTGTGTTCGAAACGGTCTTAATAAGGAATCAAGGGGTCTTTCCAGATATATTACTCAAAAGAATCGACACAATACGCCTAGTCGATTGGAATTGAGAAAATTCTGTCCCTATTGTTACAAACATACGATTCACGGGGAGATAAAGAAATAACTCGAATCAAGTGCCTGTGTGTCACTCTTACAAGGAACACGAAAAGGACATATTCTATATATACCATATTATTCTATATATTCTAGTTAACATAATTTAACTAACTAAAAAAAAAAGCCAAATCAAATCCTATATTTTGAATTCAAAATCTTTTTGGATCAGATTGAAATAGGATTTTTGGGATAAGGAATAAACAAACCATGGAAAAATCCAAGCGACTCTTTCTTAAATCCAAGCGATCTTTTCGTAGGCGTTTGCCCCCGATCCAATCGGGGGATCGAATTGATTATAGAAACATGAGTTTAATTAGTCGATTTATTAGTGAACAAGGAAAAATATTATCTAGACGGGTAAATAGATTAACCTTAAAACAACAACGATTAATTACTATTGCTATAAAACAAGCTCGTATTTTATCTTTGTTACCTTTTCTTAATAATGAGAAACAATTTGAAAGAAGCGAGTCGACCTCCGGAGCTACTGGTCTTAGAACCCTAAATAAATAAAAAAAAAAGTAGACTTACTTTACTCCTCAATTGAACCCAAATTCAAATTCAAATCCGAACTCAAACACAGATTGATATTTTGTTCGAAAAATTGTAAGAAAAAAAATTGGGGAAGAAGAAGAAATCTTTTTTTATTGGATATTGGACATATTCGATCATTTAATTTTGAGCGACTTTATCATATTCTCTTTATCATACTAATTTCTACTCTACCTTCCCGGAGTTCATTCTCCAGCGAACTCCATTTAAAATATTCTGACGAATTCCTTACAATTTCCTTTTTTATTTTATGATCTCATTAGAAATCATATAAAGACAATTCCTATTTAATATAGCTATTTGTGCAAGTATTTTACGATTAAGAAGCAACTGTCTCTTGTACAGATTGTGTATTAATCTACTATAACTATAGGATACTCTATTCTCGCGAATTACTGCATTTATCCGAGTGATCCACAAACGACGAAAATCTCTCTTTTTCCTATCTCTATCTCGATGAGACGAAACCAAAGATCTTATTTTCTGTTGAATAATTGTTCGAGTAAGTCTTGAACGAGCCCCCCGAAAGCTTGATGCAAATAAACGAATTTTTGTTCTACGTCTCCGAACTATATATCCTCGTCTAATTCTAGTCATTGAATAAATGAAACTTTCATGAATAACTAATTGATTTCCTTTCTTTCAGTTATTCTTTTCCCTTTTCCTAGTTTATTAATAACAAAACGGATTCTTCCAATGTATAAAATACAAATTCCAATGGCTTTTGCTACTATAACCTTCCCAACCACAATTTGTCTTTTTTTATAGGCATTTCACCTCGAAACGAGTCTTGATACTAGGTATCAAAAAACAGAAAAAAGTAATAAATAGAAATGAATAACGAAATAGTGGATTCCATCGTTTCTATGGTTATGTCTTAAACGGTGAGGTCCTCTCTATACACCGGAGTCCCTTATTTCATTTAATCAATGCTATTAGCAACTTGCACAGTTCAAATTCTTTGGCTCTACCCATGAATTATCTAGTAATAGGTCTTTCACAACGAGATCTACCTATACAGTAACGGTATTTAATTATGAAGATTGGCTGGGTAGCTGACCCTCTTAGTCCGTTTTTGCAAGAGTATAGGCATAAGATTTCGGCTTTGAAAATAGGATTTCCCCGCTTAATGGATAACTATTTGTTACCAATGAGGAATGTTTTCTCATCGGAAACCATAAATTTCATATACAATAGAAGAGAATTGAATAGATCTTTTTTTTTTAGTTTTCGATATATAGATATAGATAGTGAATGGCCTTCTTCCTTCCATTTTATACTATTGACTAGTACTGATCATTGATACTGGAAAATGGATTTCCCTTTTTTCTCCCAATGGTGATCTGAACGAGTCGCACATACACCCTAGTACATGTTCCTCGACGCTGAGGACATCCCCCAAGAGCGGGGGATTTCGTAACATTTCTGATTGGCTGTCTTGTGTTTCTAATAAGTTGTTTAATAGTTGGCATGTTGAATCGTATACATAATAAATGGGCTGGTTTAGATCGATCCTAACCGGATGATTATGAATTACTTCTCTATTTAATAGATGAATAGAATATTAGTAAACCCGTTAATAAGTAAGAAGATAAAATCTCAAATCGGCGATTTTCGTCAACTTAATGCTATTTTTTTTTATTCAATCGCTACAAGATCAACAATTCCATGAGCTTGGGCTTCTGTTGCTGACATAAAAACATCCCTTTCCATATCTTCGGATACAACCCATAAGGGTTTGCCCGTTCTTTGTACATAAACTCTTGTGATGGTTTCGCGCAGTTTCAGTAGTTCTTCTGCTTCCAGGATAAATTCTCCCGTTTGCGCCTCATAAAAAGAACTCGCAGGTTGATGTATCATTACCCTGATAATATAACAAATGGTTCCTCTATCTCGCATGATGAGGTGAGGAGAAGAGATACAGAATAATAAAAAAAGAAAGATAGAATTGAGCAACCGTACAGGCATCCTTTGCACATTGCATACGGCTATACAATGGAATTCACTTTACCTTCCATTTCTTTCCATCGAAGAAAGAGAAAAAAATATAGATATAGGGTTTATCCGATTCAGATCGGGAAATGATCCAATTACCATCCTTCCTTTCGGAGCAGTTAAAAAATACTATGATGGCTCCGTTGCTTTTTAGATATTTCTCTCGTCTGTGATTCAGCAATCCCAAAGTTTCTTTTTTTTTTTTTCGTACTCTTTCATAACAATAACATAAATATTGTTAAAAGTTTTCTGTTGTGAAAACAAAAAAGTTTGTGACGCTGAAATGGTAATGGTCACCGATAAATAAGAAAAAATCGAGAATACCCTTTATTTTATACTAATTTCATACTACTCTTTCGATATATAATCTAATGTTTTGAAAAAAAAAATTTCTCATATCGAATTCGAAGTGCCATGCTATTATTACTTAATATTCCTATTTCATATGGCGAAGGCATAGTCTTTTTTTTTTGTTCTTAAAAAACTCATTGGCGCCAAGCGTGAGGGAATGCTAGACGTTTGGTAATCTCTCCGCCGACCAGGATAAAAGATCCCATTGAAGCGGCTAATCCCATGCATATTGTATGCACATCGGGTTGCACAAATTGCATAGTATCATAAATAGCTACTCCGGGGATTACCCATCCGCCAGGAGAGTTTATAAACAAATACAGATCCTTGTTATCATTCTCTATACTGAGATATACCATAAGACCAATAAGTTGATTCGAAATCTCGCTATCAACCTCTTGGCCTAAAAAAAGTAATCTTTCTCGATAAAGTCGGTTGATT